TCTTTCTGTTGGCTTTCCCAATTCATTCGTGAATAAGAATTCAAGGGCGTGAAGCGAGTGCTTCTAGCTGCTTCGCCTGCTTCTTATTTTATTATGGCGGCTATGTTTTCGTGGCGGAAATGAACGAAAAGCGATATGAACGTGCTATTTTCAAATCGATTGATAGATAGCCTTATCTATCTGTTCTGAAAGATCGAAAGAGATAGAGAGGGAATCTATCAAGAATAAGGGGAAATCCCCTATTTCTATCTATTGATGAGACAACTATCTTTTCATGATCCATCAGAAAAGAAAGAAATTGATATGTATCTGATGGAGTCTACATCGTACATAGAGCGCCCAAGCGCTTTTTAGGCCAGCTCAGTTCTCTTATCCATCGGTCCAATGCACTGGGCTCATCTCATGGAGGGAAAAGCCAAAATGTAGTTGTCTTGTTCGCCGCCTCGACGCATTCCCTTCTCTCCCCGGTATCGTCCCACACAGAAAGAAAGAGCGCAGAGCCCCGGCCCGACCTGTAGGTCCGCTAACGTAAAGCGAGGAGTTGAGCCTGAACTGGCGAACCGAAGTCACTTTCGGAACCATACTTCCTACAGCTAAGATGTGTCCAGTCCAGCGGGAACGCGCAGCGCAAAGGAACGTGAGCTGCTATACCGAATCCCCCGCTGGCCATCGGGGACCGAGTGGTAAGGCCATGATATGCAGGGGAAAATATCACTCATTCTTCCATTGGGGACAGGTGCACGAACGACAACTCCAAACGTCACACATCCGCCGCCTACCTACCGTTTAGGTGGCACCAGCGAGATCCAGCTAAGGTAAGGTCGCGTCGCGGCTGCTCCACTCCACTGCGGTCTCATGAACTGAACTTCGTTGCCTTCCCTTAGCGAAGCGAATGGGCGCTGTGCCGTGGGTCAGTTTCGGGGCGGAGAGTGAAGAGAGACCAGAAGAATGATTCATTTGGATCGACGAGCTTTTTCAGCCCAAAAACAAAGAATCAATGGAATGTTTGTCTATCCATGAACATCTATTCTATCTGTATATCTAGGGGATCTCTCTATACATATACATATAAAAGTGTTTTATGGCATGATATGATCGCCTTTGTTTGATATGTTCATTCAGTACCAATACAAACGAAAACTACACCAAAGTGGAAGGGCCACTATAGAAGCTAGAAGTAGCTAGCCCTAGCCTATAGTAGTCGGCCTAACCAAAGCGTCACGACAACATAAAATTAGCCTTATGAATTGAATCTTAAGTAGGGGGCTTAGCCCGCCCGCCTACCAATCAAAGAGGCTGAGAGTAAGCGTAAGCTCACCCGTAAGCTCTTCGAGCTTCCCTTCATTCGCTTCGCCGGAGCCGCACAGCACATAGCTGGAAGTCAGAAGGCCCATACTACCTGCCTAACCCTTCGCTCCGAGGGACCGTAGATCGGAAAGCGCCTTCTAAAGCACCCCATTCATCCAAAAGAGAAGGGAAGGGGCCTATTTATTTGCATGACCTCTGCAGATTTAACCCTATCTACACCCGGAGCCACTCCCCTAGCGGTCCTGCCACCACGCCGCAGAACGGGAGCTCGTGTGGAACCTTTTATTTCTGGCGTAACAGCGGTAGAACGTAACAAAATATTACGGCCGCCTAACATAGGGGCCGGAGGTACGGTAAACTCGGCCAAAATATGACACCCGAAGGGCCCGACACGCACAATCCTATCCTATCCGAGTTTACCCCTTGCACTTCGGACAGCCATCTGTAGCATCATAAGGAGGACCTCCCTTTCGAGGTACAAAAAGAGTACGGTACATAGGAGGTTGGTCTTTCTCAACGTGGTGTATAGCACGAAAAACCTTTCGATACAAGATAAGGCCGTTCAAATTAAAGAAAAAAATGCTTCCTTTTTTTCTTCTTTCCCCCTCGGGATTCTGGAGGGAGGGGAAAGGCTTGGGCCTACCTATCCCGATAGGACCCCATAAAAGAACGGGAGCTGTTGAGAGGTTCCATATTGCCGAGACGAAGGGCAGCACTTCTGTACGTGATCGTAGTATGTCACGTCGTCTCGTCCCCGCTGCATCGAAGAGTACCTATGCACTATGTTCCGGTTCACTGATAAGGAAGATAGAGTTGGGGTGGGGGTCTACGATGTGATACTCAAGTATGACCCGGGGAGATACATGCTAACTATGGGTAGGAAGCAGGAACCATTATGTAAAGAATTTCGTGGGGTTACAGATCTCTTATACTACCATCGATCGACAGAGCGGAACGACCAGAAAAAGAAGTTAAGTTATAAAGCCGTATGATAGGTGGTAACTATCTTGTACGGTTCGGGGGGTAATCGGCGTACTCCGATCAGTGGGGGGAATCTTTGGCTCTATCGAACATACAGGGAATTGGAGGTAGCATTCTACCGATGTCAAGTCATGGACTGGTTTCTTCAGCCCTTTTTCTATGTGTTGGTGTTCTATATGACCGACATAAGACTCGACTTGTTAGATATTACGGAGGTTCAGTGAGCACCATGCCGAATCTCCCTACCATTTTCTTCTCTTCCACTTTGGCCAATATGAGTTCACCTGGTACTAGCAGCTTTATCGGGGAATTTCTCATCTTAGTAGGAGCTTTCCAAAGAAATAGCTTAGTAGCGACATTAGCAGCGCTTGGGATGATTTTAGGCGCGGCCTATTCCCTTTGGCTATATAATCGTGCGGTTTCTGGGAATTTAAAACCCGATTTCCTCCATAAATTCTCCGATCCAAATGGCAGAGAAGTTTCCATATTTATACCTTTTCTTGTTGGAGGGGCGACCGTCCGTTAAACTACCAAAAAAACAAGGGTAAACCAATGTGATCATGACATTGTAGGTGCTTGCGATGGGACGGATGCGACTTCCCTCAGTTGGTTTGGGTGGCATAGCCCGTTGCAGAAGTCCCCCCTTTTTTTTTTTCCATTTCTTTAGTCTTTAGGGAGCCAAAGCTTGACTTTACTAAACTAATCAAAAAAGGCTCGCGCTAGGCGCTTACCTTTTTTGGCTGAGCCGTCTCTTGCTGGGTGGGACCGATAGAAAGAAAGGACGGGGGGCGCATGGTACTTCTCGACCCTGTCTCCGAGGGACAGTTGAACGAGCGACTCATGAATGCTGCCGGGTTGGACGAGCCAATAACTCGAACGCGTTCGGTCTTTTTTTTGAGCAAGAATCACAGCCTTACCTTATCTTCGCCATGATACGGACTCCAAGTTCTTATGGCAGAGCACGAGGAGATTTATCATCAATATGATGATGGGAATGGAAACCAGAAGCACGACTGGGGTCTTCGTGGTCCAAGATAATCAAACCATCAGTAAGAGTAAGGTAAGCATGAGACTTTTTGGTAGTACCGGTGAACCAGATGGCCGCGGCGATGGAATCTGGGACGGAGGACTTGTAGTATCTCTCTAGATCTGGCAAAAGCGAAAGAACCCCTAACATAATTCGAATGGAGGCTGAGCCCACTCTGGCCTCGCAGGGCAGGCCCCTGTGGTTGCGAGCTGGAGCTGCCATAGCTTATGGCTAGAGCAATGGGAGGGCCCCAGCAGAGAGAAAAGTAAAGATAACGAGCGCTCCGCCCGCTTGGCGGGCGGCAGGAGCTGCGGGCAAGTGCTTGGTAGGCCAACAGCCCAGTGAACCGGGCGGGGCACTCGAAGAAAGGGGGGCACACTAAGCAAGTACGAGAAATTGGCCCCGCTCCGCTTTCTTAAAAGCAAGGACCACTACGGGAGGTCAAACCAAGGACCTATGGAAGTCGGGGCTCGTCCCCGGTCAATATTGGATCAAACAATAGGGGGCCGTAGCGCTGACCCTTTTTTTATTGATTCAATACAATAGGGGAAAAGATCGTACAGTTCCCTACCGAGACAAACTCTCAACGGATCCTCTGCGCGCTGGGCATACCTCTTCCGTGCGTCTTTCTCGTGGAGGGAACAGAAGAACAGGGAAAGACCCGGCCGACCGGCCCAGGGCTCGAGGGCGAGCTTTATTTATTTAAGAGAGAATGGGAAGTGAATCGAAAGGCTTCCGTTTCCGTTCTTGGTTTGGGGGCTTTCGGGCCCTCTCGATCTTTTTCGTAGTTGAGAAGGGGGAAGGAGTCTAAATCAATGAACATTAATGAACCATCATTGATGGACGTTGCACATGACACGATCAATTCGACTCAAGGTCCGGCGCTAATAGAAGTTGCTTACTTTCCTAGTAGCGAAGGAAAAGGGCAGGGCTTTTTTCGTAGTAATAGTGGGCGGGTCTCATGAGATCTATGCCGGCCGTCGGAATCAAACGAAGGTCGAAGGACCATTCGATTCATTAAGGGGCATAGCGGCGCCCTCGCCTGGCGCCATTCCCGGACCTAGCAGCAGACGGGCGGGCCGTGCCTGAATTCAGACCGGACCAGACTCTTCTTTGTTTGAGCTGCTCCCACGCACGCAGACCGGAAGATCTCACTTGTCCTGGACTGGACAAGTACGTAGAGATCTTCGTGGGACCGCGGAGGGAGTCTCAATCGGTCTTTTCTAGGATTCCTTATCACGCCACACATGGAGATTTTTCCATTGATAGATAAGAGGCCCCCCCTTGAACAAATTCTTAAAGGTTAGGTTACTACCTGCTTCTACGGAAGAGGTTTACTTTCTACCGCCCGGAGGTCATATAGATCGAAATCCGGAGCGATAAGAACGAAAGCCCTACCCACAGCTACAACTACTGGCGCTTCAAAAGGCTTAGATTCTAAGGGCGCTACTGAAAGCCCTTTTTTAGGTCGTCTAATAGGTAGGTGTAAGCCCCGAAAGCCTTTGGTACTTCGGTAGGGCGAGCAGCCCTTAAACCAAAAAAAAGGTTTGGAACCCTTCCCCTATTTATTTTATGCATTTCATTCTCTATTTGGCCCGCTTCAAACAAAATGAGAAAAAAGGGTCGGTCAATAGCATAGCTCTTTCTTTCCCCGGTCTCCTTTCGAAGGAGAGGCCTTCGCATTCCTAATCCGGTAGGGCCGGACGGCTTTGTTTGCCCCAGCTTGGCAAATCGCATCCCCGCACAACGACATTGTTTGTGCGCCCCTTACCGTTCTCGCTTAGTGTTTCAACGGCTGGGAAGGCAGTCGTAGAAGCAAAGCCTATCGCCACGCCGACCATCAAATACGAGATTGGGCTCCTTCTCAAAGATTTGATGGAATGGCCCACCCCACCCAAGAGCGCTTATGTTATAGGGGAACTCATGGCTGGAAACAACCCTTATGGTTAGTTTTGATATCCGGTAGGAATAATCAAAATCAAAGTCCAGGTTGGTTGGTGAGCCTAGTGATAGGAGACTATCTAGCTTGGTTCGGAGAGCACTTGTTGGGTTAAAGATTTTTTTGTTGCTAAATGTTACGGCCTAAATGCTGAACTATTGACCCTACTTGTTTGGATGGGTGTTCACCCCAAAGTGTTCCCGGACTGCATGCATACATCCGTAAGTAACTTAGTGCAACATGGCAAATTTCATTGAGAGGAATCAGCAAAGAAAAGAAAAACAGGTCAACAACATCTTAATGTATTTTTTTGAGAGATTGTCCTCGGGCTGAGGAGTGTCACATGAGACGAAAGGTTCGATTCTTTCCCTCTTGGCGGAGTGACCTTGCTCTTCCCTCTGGACCCCTATAATATAAGTGAAGTGTAGCGCTCCGATCTCCGACACAGATTTAGCGATAGATACGCAGCATTGAATGAAGGAAGGTGGCCGCCACCAACCTTGTGGCCGATAACTGGGAAAGCCAGGAGCGCATACACGGATCAAGTTATTGCATGAGGATCCCGCCCCCGACCATCGGGTTAGATTGAGATGAGCACAATCAGATAAAGATAGCGGTGAGCACGCGGCTGGCCCAGTACGATGTCTCGAGCATGATACCTGCGCTCCCTTCCTCTCATCAGATTGGAAGTAATTGCCTTAAACGGAATGAGCCGCATTTCTCATTTGTGAATTTCTAATGATCGCTGTCTTCCTGATTTCTTTGTACCATTCTGTCATCGACCTTGAAGCATCAATGTCACACTCAAGCCGAAACCCTGCTAGCTTCAGTTCTTTACGATGTTTCTTCTAACATTGCATTGCGGGCCGCTCTAAGCCTTTTGATTGAAATTATTACCCCCTTTCCTTTGGCTTAGCCACGCGTACCGGGTCGTGATCCGAATTCTTCACCCAGAAAAAGTCTAGCTATTGACTTGGATGTTCCTCACTCACAAGAAGGCGAAAGTCCCATTTTCATACAGAAGTATGCCCAAGAAAGGAAAGTTTTCATGGTCTTGAGGAATTTGATTTGACTATTCATTTACATAGGCAAAACTAGCCAGGAAGGTAGTACCAAAGAAAGATCATTTGGCATAGGCAGCGAGCACCTACTAGGGCTGGTGCTTGGCTCGGAGTACCCCTTTTTTTTTCTTAAAGCTTCTTCGCCTAATGAACAGAGACCACTCTATTTAAATGTCAATTGGTGGATCGCATTAATTCCGTGGAGTATAATGACTCATGGATTGGTGAGTCAATGATCTCCTCTCTCCAAATCAAAGAATTAGTGTACCAATTATGTCTACCCGAGGGGGGCAACAAGGGTTCGACGAGAAAGAGCTACGAAAGAAGGCAGTATAAGCTTTCATTTCTTGGATTCCACTTCTTTCTGTGCATAGGAAAAGGAGTTTGTTGGGAAGCACAACATGAACCAATGAAGAAAGACTTATGGCCGCCGCTATGACTCCAGTATACCTTTACCAGGAGCTAGTTTTACCCATTATACCAAACCAACTCATGGGAGTCTTTTTCGCCAAACAACAGGCTAAAGGGCGATCACCCAAGCAATTGATTCGGTTTCACAAAGATCTGTCTATCCGACAAATTCACCAGCGGTTCAGATCTAATGAGCATAGGGAAGTCTTAATTCAAAGGCACCTGCGCCAGAACTTCTTCAGAAAGGGGGAGTTGAAGCTATACATATCAAAAATTCATGTTGGTTGATGAATGGGCATCTCTGACTTTATTGGGTGCTTTCACACAGAGGGTTTCGCTTCCTTATCCTCTCTCTTTAAGCAGATGATGCATGCTCTTCGATAGCGGAAATAAAAAAGCTTTCCATCGATCTCTGATAGGTCGGAAGGATGAGAAGTCCGACATGTTAGTTAAGCTATACTTGTCTTTCTTCTTAAGCTCAAAGCTTATAGTCTTTCGACAAGAATCCAAGTCTAAGTTTGAGTCGGTAGTCTCTGAGCCTTCTACTTCAACCTCTAGTCTTATTTATAAGAGAGTGAGTGAGAAGTGTGTGCTGCTCTGTAAACGGTATATTCGTATAATGTTATATATTCCTATGGATGTCGGACTCTGCTGGTATCCTCTTTGGACTTCGTCCCCAGTACCTTTCCAATATAGCCCTGAAGAGCTTCTTTTTTTATTCCCTTTTTCCGGGATTTATTTTCCATATCATTTTGGAACAAAGGAGTTCTCCCCGGGCCTCTTAGAAACTCCATTAGAAGGGGGCTTAGTCGATGGTCTAAGAAGAAACTGGAATCTTCTCGGATGCTTTCTCGCTGCCTTTTAGGGGGAAGACTGGCAAATGATGGAATTCCGGGTGGTCGTAGATTCTGGATCATCTTTTAGCGGCTAACCAAAGCAAACACAATCAATAAGAGAAATAGTATAAAAAAACCAGAGATTGGGGCCGAACGGGAAACTGTGTGTTCTAAAACGGTAAAGTTAATCCTGCAGTGGACTAAACCTGATTCATTCAAATCAGATCTATTCGAGCTAAGTGGCCTGTAGCCAGCCCACAAAAGAATAAACGAAGATTTGTGAGCGCATGTTTATCAAAAGTCCAGCTGACCAAAGCTGGCAAATCAAACAACAGAAAAACCTACTTCTGCAAGGTGAAGCAAGCATGGGAAATTGCTAGTGGTGGTTTACTCTTGATTCTCATCAACTGCCGTTTGCTAAGAACAAAGAATTATTAACCTAACATATGGAATTGGATATCCCTCATGCAAAGGCTCATCTGTCGATGGATCTGAGGTTCCAATCAGGAGATACCGAATAAGTGCTAGAGAAACCTGGGACCCATGGTGAGCGCTCTGTGAATATAGTGGATAGATCTCTGATTCGTGTTCGCCAAAAAGAATTTCATTGTGTAATGGCCATAAACGGAATCTTATCCGGGGCGGATGCCTCCTAAAGAGTAACGGAGGTGTGCGATGGCACATACCAACAATATTCTTGTCAAAAGCACTTCTCTTGCGTTCTTGAGTTAGTTTTTTGTCCGACCCAAAGGGGGTATGGATATACATAGAGGTTTTTCACAAGAAACGGATATTCGGCAGGATAGGTTTCACTAAAGTTCATGCCAAAACCCTCTCGATCTTATCTTATTCGGCACGAACGGGCACAAAGAAGTCAATCGGAACAGGGCGACCGACCGAGACTCTTTCAAGCTAACCTTGGTCTGCTTCTTCATTGAACAAAAGTGAGGTATTCATAGACCAGCCTTCAGGAAAAAGAACTTCGTCCTATGAACTTTCTAGGCCTGTATCTAAAAGTGATTGTCCAACCCCTCATGTAGGTAACCCTAGAACCTCGCTGATAACTTATTCCAAGACCTGAAAAAAGAAATCGGCCGGTGTTCTTCCGTGAACCTACTGTGCACATCCCCCATATATATAAATGCGGGAGAGAAAAACTTTAGGATAATCATTCTAGTCTAGCTCTAGACGAATACGATATAGAACTGGATTGACCAGACAGCTCAACCCTCATACCATAGTACGCCACTCGTGGTCAGAAGAGAGCCCGGAGCGAACTCAATAAAGGAATGTCCTCTACCCCGCTTCTTTCTGCTCTCAAAGAAACTAGCGGACTGATCACTTCTAATCCTCTATGACAAAGACCTAATGATGACTAGCCTTAACAGGCGCTAGCGAGTCCCAAGGTGCACATGGTCGATTAGCTAAAGGTTATCCAAGGTCAGATCCGATGGGAAGGAGCCAGATGACGGAGACTGTCAAAAGGCTCTGAAAGACCTCTCCAGAATACCTGATCATCTGAGCGCCAAAGTTCTGATCAAGAGGACGGTCTACGCAAGTGTATAAATAAGGTTCGGTGGTGGGGCTATCATCTGCGAGGAGTCCGTGTGAGTAGACTCTAAAAAATAGAATCCCGATCCATGCAGTCAGGTAAAGCTAGAACGAAATCTGTGTCCATGCGAAAGATTGATTGACATGCACAGGAAGTGGACAGAAAGGCTCAACTGTGGCAAAATCACCCATACAATCAGCCAAAAAAAAGTTCCAAAAAAGACTAACTGATCTCCTCCCACGCAAAGCTTCTCTGCTCAGCTTGTGTACTTCCACCCTTGATCGTATCGGGCTTGTACGAGCTTGCCGGACCTGTCCTATAGTATTCCTCAATGACCGATTAGCCGATATGAGTTTGATAAGAGAAAGAGTGCTTAAAGGTCCAACAAGATTCTAGTAGCTAGTGGATTATAGAGCTAGAGTTTATAGTCTTTGTTATATCGTAAATAAAATAGGGCGCGACGGGAAGAGCTAAACATCGAACGAACAATCTCCTTCGGACCCTTGACATTTCATCGCCTTACTTAACCATCTCTAGGAAGACCAGTATGATGCATGCGAAATGCTGCTTCCGGGCTAATAAATCGATTAGTTTTTTCATTTCCTTAGGTAGCCAGCGACTTACAGTTATTCTTAAACTTCCGTGCTTGGTGGAGAAGAAGCGCGCTGCAGGAGTTTCTCCAGTGATTGATTGATGTACCGAAGCCGGCCCTCTAGCTCTCGCATCTCTTTAGTTTAGTAATCTTGGCCGCTTCGGACCTCAACTCTTCTTATATATTCTGACACCGGGACGCCTGCTCCGCAGAGAGCCTTCCCGCATCAGCCAACAGAGACTCCGCCTCTGGAGCCAGCATCCTGTCATGGAGCACCTTTTTAGAGTCCACCACCAAGTTGTACTAGGCGATCACTCAGCTCTTTGTCGGCAGCCAAGAGCGTGTTAATTAAAATCCTCGTGCTTCGCGAGAGCCATAACGGCCGTGGTAAGCTCCGCCAGAACTACCAGATCACGAACCCGAGGCAGCATCTCTGCAATTTCGGCTTTGAGTTCTATGCTATTTACTTCTTCGGAACTTCTAGTCTCGTTTTCCTGCTCTTAATAAAGCAAGATAACTTCTCCGTAGATGATAGCACTGATTCGGTACCTCCGGATGGCGGATGAGCAGTGTGCCTAGCGCACCGAACTCAATTACAATAAAGCGATGCCATACCTGGTCTCCTTATCCTTCTAACTCAGTGCCTATGGGATTAGGTAGTTCCGGGATGTCTGACTCCGAGCTCGATCTATCCACATCATAGACCTTATGGCGCTTTGCCTTCTGTTTGATCCTTACGCCCTTCTTGGCGTCTCCGGACTCTCTTCCAAGGGCTGCTTCCTTTGAGTACCGGCCTCATACTCTCTCTCGCCTCTCTATCTTTCTACACAAATTCCCCGGTTGAATAGTCATTCCTTCACGCACCGCTCTCATTCGCGTCTAGCCTCGCGTACGTAGCCTTTTGGCGCGCTATGTGCTGCTATGCGTATGCTTGCTCGCTGCCGGTTCAAGTTTAGATAATTGTAGTCAAAAGGCGAGCATACAATTCAATCTCGTTCCTAAGACTACGTTCGCAGGTTCCTCTTTCGAGTGTGGTTGGCTCTTCCAGGTCAAGTGCGTGTGACGGCTAAGGTTCTACAAGAGCTCGACTGAAAGGGGATAGGGAGGAAAATTCGGCGGTTGGGAATAGAAGCGGTGCCGGCTCCCGGTTTTCTTCTCTCTGTCTTCGGTTTAGCTTTATTTCCCTTCACCGTGACGGCTCGATAGACAAAGCAGATAAGAGAGCGCTAGCCCGCGGTCAGGGAAGAGAACCGAGACAGAGCTCTTTCCGCTCGCACCGTTCAGTTGCGTTAGAAGAGCAGAGAAAAAGCGCTTAAACAAGATTCAAACTTAGCCGTTGTGAAAGCAACAAACAAAAGGCAGAGAGAAGGAACACAACCTCTTTTCGAGATAGGGAGTTAGTCAAAGAACATTTGCTTTTCACTTCCGAATTTGACATCTTAGCGGTTGGTTCTCACTTGACTTTGAAGTCGGCTTAGAGAAAGAGAAGAGATCGTTCTTTCTTTTCTTCTTCCAGCAGGAAAGTGACTGATAGTTACGAGCAAGCGTCTCGGATCAGAGAAAGTCAACGCTTTGAGGTTGAGGGTAGTCGACTTTGAACGTAGGGCTAGTGACTTTGATCAATCAACTCCTTCCGTTACGGCTAGCGAGCACTTTAGGTAGTTAGTGCACGTTTATAGGGCTAAGGAAAAGAATGGCTAATAAAAACCTGACCTTTTCGTACGCTTGTCAGGGCTTGGACTTCTCTTTGGCTGTGCTTGGAACTTTCCCCTATCTCAGTTTAGGTTAAGGGGCACTTTTTCACTATGATCTGCTTGAACTGAACTAACTCTTTGATCTACGAGTAGCCCAAGAGTACTGAACTGAAACTGACCTTCACTTACGGAACTGAACTGCGACTGCTACTCGCTACCGGACCGAGAGAAAGAAAGGACGGGGGGCGACCATTGTTCGACTCCCGGAAAGCGTCGGAAGAAGTCTTTGAACAAAACAAGTTAGAGTCCATCCCATGTGTGATGTCGATGGAACTCTAAGTGGAGATTCTTGTCCCAACTTTATGGTAGGTAACCCTTCCCTTGGGAACGTGAGAATCTCTTTTCTTTGTTTGAGGCAGGAGTTCACTTATGGATATGGGTAGGGGAGGAGAATCCGGCCTTTGATTTGTTATGCCCCCATAATAGTTTCATAAGGAACTCGAGCATCGCTTTGCGGAAGACGACGATCGTTGGAAGGGGTCTTCTGAGAGAGGTTCCGCCCAGATTCTTCTGATCAGGAAGACGGACCTCAACGGCACCCACTTGGCTTTCTTTTCTATGGTAGCTGCGCTGGGAGTAGCAGCTGCCTTGGTAGTCTTCTTCCTAGCCCGAGAACTTGACCCTATTGAACTCCACCAACTTAGACCCGAGTTCGTAGCATTTGTTCTTGGTTGCCGCGATCAGGCGTACCGCCTCTTCCATCACCGACCTGTGGAACTGCGAGGGAGTAACAAGAAATGAGATAGCCATGGGATTAATATAGAAAGTATTTATGAGTGGAGGTTCATACCCACTCGCCCGGAGGAAGGGGTAATCCCTCGATATTCTCATCGGTAACGTTCTCAAGTGTCTCATACACTATCTTGCCCCCATGTTTAGGTATTGGCACTGTCCATCTGGGGAAGTTGGGGGGGGACATGCCTCACTCTTTCCTCAGCAGCCCTAGAACTCTCAGCTTCATTGACATTGGAGCCCCCGGTCTCAACTCCCGAGGTCGGTACCTCGACCCGCCTAGACAGACGACCCATTAGGAAATGGAGCTTGAACTCATCATAACTCAAAAGCTTAGGGGGAGGGGGATCTCTTCCAGCCATCCACTCATTTAGTTCCGGCCCTTCCCGAATCTCATAGACATGTCTCATCATTCGTGGGGGATCGCCGGGGTGTCCGGAAATTAGTGCTCGCCCCTCTCTGTCTCGTTACCCGACCTCCCAAGTCGAAAGTCCGACCAAAGGGGCTCGTGAGCAAGATTTCCCTCCTCGCCATGTCGTAGGCGGTCTTAACCTTATCAACGGTATAGATCATAGACCACGTACCCCACCGGTGCCATTTAACCTGCCAGAGTCAAATCGTTTAGGAGGTGTTCTTCCTTTTTGGAATTTCAAGGGTAGTAAAGGTATATAAATGCTCACCTCAGAAGCAGGTTTTCAAATTCCAGCTTTTCCCTCATGGCAGCTGTGTTCCCTTTCTTCCGTTTAGTTCGGTTAGTAGGCCACCACACTACATAAGATAGAGCTGGCGGAGAAAGCGAGCTTCAGCGAGCAGCAAGTGGAACTGTTCTGCCCAAGCTTTGAACTTCCTGTATGTATTTGGATTGAACCACTTGAAAAACTTCCAGTGTGTAGGAGATAACCACCCTCCCTGCCGGCCCGTAAGGCCGATCTATGAGGGCAGGTAAATTCCATCTCTATCTCCTTCTATCCCGGGTAAAGTACTATAAGAAAGAAGGACATCTCAGTTCTATCTATGAGGTAAAGATACCCTGATTAAGGCGGTGCAAGGGACAGCTAGCTATATAAAATCGGTAGCCCCGGGCGGAGCAGCTCGAAGAGGGGCATCTATCTCTATTGATCGAGCTGAAGGAAGGGCTTCATAGCCTTTACCTTATTCCGGGGAGGAGAAAAGGAAGTCAAGTGCTACTTATTACAAAAGGCGAACCCAGGTAGTGAGCTATTTATAGCGAAGGAGTTATCGACCCGCCCGAGAACACTATAAGGTGGGTCTACCAGTCCAAGGGGGAGAACTCATAACTCATTAGCTCGAAAAGTCATTAGCTAGATAGGAGATAAATACCTTATGGAGCGGAAGCATTGGATATAAGCGAGTCCTACCGTACCTCCAAACAAAAGGAGGATTGTTCTGTACATGGACGGATGTATAGGAACAGGTACGGCGGTATCCCGAATACAAATAAAAAAACTGTGTATGATATGGCCCATTGAAAGCAACTCGGCCACGATTGCGATCATCTTCGACACCTCCTCCGTGCCGTGCCGAGGTTCAGTCGTACCATCTCCGGTTCTTGGTAATGCCATCTGTCCTTTTGCGCCTCATACGCCGGCTCCAATAATTACTTGTCTAAATACTAGATGCTGGTAATGCTGGGGCACGCCTTAAAGTGCTCCTCCCCAGGTCCACCGTCGTCAACTATCGATGTCCTGCCATCAGTGTTCTTCCAGCGCTTCATAGTCTTTACATAGTCTTTATCGTACACCTGTAGAGCTGCTCATCAAGAAAGGTCTCCCAAGTCGTGTTCCAACCAGATGACTCAATCTCTCTCTTGGACTGTTCCCGAATCCTCAGAATCGGTGTCTGATGGTCTTCATCTCCGCTGTGGAATCTTAACTTGACGTCTCGGCTTCATCCTTCGATCCGTCTTGCAAGTGCAGGGTAACCCTGGGCCGGATCTACTTCATCGACTGTGTGCTTGACGCCCAATCCTTCCCAACTCTGGCCGCCTGTAGCTAATGTTTTCCGAGTAGCATCTCGTAAGCACCTTCGTGCTGAGCCGTCAGAGCACAAAAGTGGATGCTAAACTAAAGGTGCATCAATGGATACCTTCTTCCTCAAACACTTCTCCAGCAGCTTCACTGGTCGCTGGTCTGCCATTCTCAGTGTCTAGAACTAGAAACTATAGTCAGAACATCGGCTTACCAACGCCTGCATTCCTTTGATTGCTTGTTGTACTCCTTCTACCATATTCCTTTGTCTTTGCATCTCAGTCCCGGATCGACTATAAGTCTTCTTTACTATAGCTTGAATCCGTGATCGACCTATAATTAGAATAAGTCTTTTCTTTTCTGGCTTGAGTCCGCGTGATTTATCTATCTTATTATAAGCGCCGAATCCCTACTTCTTCTTGCTAGAAAATGGGAAAAGACTACTTCTTGGACTGTGGCCGACACCAGAGAAGACTAATTAGAGATTTGCTAAGCGAACGAGCCTGAAAGCGCTTCTCCTAGCTTGATCTAAGTCTTATACATTAATTAAGCAGCCTGACTTATATGCTCCTCTTCCCTTGCTTTATTACACCGATTACTGCAGATGAAGCGAAGGACATCGATTATCTATAACGAATATTCAACATAGGCCTTCTACTGCGCCATCTCTTAGCCTTTCTCCCCCTCTATTGCCGGTAAGAAAGGAGACTAGGACTTCCAAAAACTAAAGAAAGAGCGGAATCTCCTCCGATTGCTGCTTTCGGGACTATTTACTAGATTTATATAGTTATAACACTATAACTAACTGACAAAGCGTCT